TTCAAAGTAATCTTGTTATGTTGCCTTGGCCTTGAACGGTGCATTAATCTTTTGAATCCGGTACCAACGGGTATCGTCCCTCCTAAAACAACGTTCTCTTTCAGACCTTTCAACCAATCGATACGACCCCGGAGAGCGGCTTTTGCTAAAACTCGAGCAGTTTCTTGAAAACTCGCTTCGGATATAAAACTTTGAGTATTCAGAGATGTTTTCGTTATTCCCAATAATAGGGCTCGGTAACAGATCGCTTCTTCCAAAGCACGTCCCGTTCGTTCAGCTCGCAACAATCCAATTAGTTCACCGGGTGAAAAAACATTAGACATTCCATCTTCTGAAACCAATACTTTTGATGTTATTTGACGCACAATAATTTCTATATGTCTATTATGGATCTGCACCCCCTGGGATCGATAAACCTTTTGGATCTTATTAACCAAAGAAATACGACTTTGCGCTATAATTAGCTCAGCACCAATCAAGAATCCCCAGGGAATGCCAAGAATTCTTGTTATACGCTCGTTCCAACCCTCAACTCTCTTTTCTAGGTTCATCGATATTGAATCAATCGAACGCACTTCTAATACCTGTTCCACTTTTGGAAGACCCTGTGTTATATCACCAGATCTCGATTTTTCATATATAAATGTAAGTAATATATCTCCTTCATAAAGCATTTCTCCATAATGGCCATGAACAGTTGCTCCTGGAGTCGCCAAATAAGGGTTAGCCGATCTTATTACTACAGAATCAATTTGAACAATTAGAACTTGACCCGATTTTAGGTGTGGTTCGTTTTTAGCTATATATACATTTTCACAAAGAAATTGCCCAAGGTTAATTATTGTACATGTTTTTTCACAAGAATTATGATGATAATTATGATAGAGAACATGCCAATTAAAATGGAATGGATTCAAAACGATGTTACTGCATAGATCAGGCTTATAAATTCTCCCGTTTTCGCCCATTAAATAATATTTAAATACTTGAAAAGTTTCCTTTAAATTGTCAAGTTGCAAATATTTAGTTATCGAGATCTGATTATGAGTTATTAAACGGTAAAATGAATAAAACTTTGCAACTTGAAGGGCTATTCCTAAAGGGCCTAACGAATTCCTAATTGGAATTAGAGGATCTCTTTTAATTGATTCTTTTATCACATTGTGATATTTTACATCGTTGAATGGGACCATTTGAAAACAATGATCCGATGACAAAATTATTAAAGATCGGCATTCCTTATTTCTATTCAACAACATACGAATAGTTCCGTGATTTTGGCTAAGTGGTTGTTGAATCTTTGCCTTGGAATAAATAGAATAAAATGGATTGATATTAGTGGGATCTGACTCATTATCAGCGATCAATCTTGAACCTGAGAGATCATTCCTTTTTCTGATATATGAAATATGGGATTTCACTAAGTAAATTCTTAGAAAATCTCGAATCAAACCATTTGTACTTACTTCAACAAAAGAAGCGCGGGTCTCTTCAATAGAAGAAATCTTTTTGTCTCGATCCCAATTCAAGACTAAACAAGTCCGAACTAATTGAATACTTGTGTCAGAAATTCCCTGAATTGGTTTTCCATTTCCATAAAGAATATAATTGACAACTTTAAGTTCCAGATTATCCCTTTCCTGCAACAGATCCTGGGGGAAAAGTTTTACTAAATTTATACCATCCGCTATTTCATATATAATTACGGGTCGAACTAAAGCAAAATACTTTTTCTTGGTAGGTGTGATCCATTGGACATAGATCCAATTTTTTAATTTTTTGGATTCCATAGAATTTTTTTTTTTTACCGTTCCGAGTGGTATCAAGATGCCGCTGTGTCGGGATATCTTATCCATCTCTCCAGGAAAATAGATACCCCCAGAAAAGATTTTTAATTCAATCCTTTTTTTTTTCTTCTCCACTCGAACCAATCCGCCTACTCGACTTCTTATATTGACAGTGATTGGTGTATCTACTCCAATGATACTATTGTTCCGTACCATTATGGAAGAAGATTCAGGTAAAATATGCACTTCCTCGGGAATGAAAAAAAATCGATCTACTTTCATTTGGTATTTTGGCTTCAATTCTTTGACTCCTCGATACTCAATTAAATCCTCTTTTTTGAAAATGGAATGAACTCCTATAGTCCTATATTTAGTAATTCCTGAACTCTTTTTTCTGTATTGAGGATCATCGAAATAAGCAAGAATACTATTTCTACGAAAAATGCCATTGAGAGGTATTTCAATCGAGATACCGGAAGGGGGCATTAGTTCTTTGTCTCGTTCTTGAATCGATTGGAATGGAATGATTAATCTATTTCTTCGCCTCTTTGCCAATAAATCCGAATTCTCGTGGAGAATAGCAGGATATATGAAATTAAAATGACCCATACATAGGATTCGCTTAAGCCCTGAATAATCAGGAATCCCGCTTTTTTTTTTATCAGAAGGATTTGAACTAAAGAATTTGTGTCTTACTTGAACTTGATCATTAC